GAATCGAACCGATGACCATCGCATTACAAATGCGATGCTCTAACCTCTGAGCTAAGCGGGCTCATATAAAAGAACTTGCGCTGTGCGTAAGGCTTTAGTGAACTACTGTAATCTTGGCTATTCCGTATGAATTTTATAATTTTAATTCATAATGATAATGAATATACTGTATATGTTATGTAATATGTAACATAAATAGAATAAATAATAATATATTTATATACAATACAACAATATTATTATAACAATTTATATTATAACAATTAATAGAATTAAATGGAAATAACTATAATAACTTAAACTTATATTATAGTAGAATAACTCTATTCTAATTATACAGGGGCGGTCCTAAGGAAAAGATAGGGATAAAGATTAAGGATAAATCCAGATTAGAATGAGACATTCCTCTGGTTTCATTCGGAAAGGTAGGGGATAAGGCGAAAAAAAAAGGGAATCGACCGTTCAAGCAATAAAAATTATATGGAAAAATGAGAGTAAGAGAGGCATATATATATATGTGGTATATATCCATCCATATTGAATTGCGGATACATCAATGATAGAATCATTTTTGATTGGACTAAATACAAATATAGGTCCTCTGATATATGAAATGCAATAAAATAGAAAAGAGAAATCAAACAAGGGAGACAGAGATACTTTTTCTATATAGAGAAATGCATATCTAACGAATTAAACGTAAAAGGCTCCAGAATAAATGAACGAAAAGGGGGGGGGAGTGGCATCCCAACGAGATCCTAGTCTCAAAAAAAGTGGGGATATGGCGAAATTGGTAGACGCTACGGACTTAATTGGATTGAGCCTTGGTATGGAAACATATTAAGTGATAACTTTCAAATTCAGAGAAACCCTGGAATAAAAAAAGGGCAATCCTGAGCCAAATCCTGTTTTCAGAAAACAAAAAGGGGTTCAGAAAGCAAAAATAATAAAAAAAGGATAGGTGCAGAGACTCAATGGAAGATGTTCTAACGAATAGAGTTGACTGCATTGATCGAGGAATCCTTCTATTTAAACTCCATATAAATAAAGGATGAACCCATATACGTACGTATACGCAATAAAATATCAAAGATTCATGGCAATCCGAAATACTCTTTCTTTTTTTATATGCAAAATTTAGGAATTCTTGTGAATCGATTCCAAGGTTAAGTAAAAATAGAATATTCACTGATCAAATCTGTTATTCCATAGTCTGATAGATCTTTTAAAGAACTCACTAATTGGACGAGAATAAAGATAGAGTCCCATTATACATGTCAATATCAATACCGACAAAAATGAAATTTATAGTAAGAGGAAAATCCGTCGACTTTTTAAATCGTGAGGGTTCAAGTCCCTCTATCCCCAAAGAAAGTCCGCTTTACTCCCTAACTATTTATCTAACTAGTTTTTTTATCCTTTTTTTCAGTGGTTCCACATTAGTTATGTTTATTAGTCGTTTTACTCTTTCACAAACGGATCGTGGGAGAAAGGTTTCTCTCTTATCACAAGTCTTGTGATATATACAACATATGTGCAAATTAACATCTATGAATATGAAAAAGGAATCCACGTTTGAATCATTCACAGTAAATATAATAATTCATTTTTATAGTTAAACTTAACTTACAAAGTATTCTTTTTGAAGAGCCAAGAAATTCCAAGCTTGGATAACACTTTGTAATGTTTTTTTTTAGTCTATTTAATTGATTGACATAGACCCAAGCCCTCTAATCTAAATAGTATGGGGACGATTCGTCGGGAAGAGTCGGGATAGCTCAGTTGGTAGAGCAGAGGACTGAAAATCCTCGTGTCACCAGTTCAAATCTGGTTCCTGGCATGTGGTTAATAATGGATACTGATATAAATTAATCTATGTGGATCGGTATACATAGTCGTTACTAGTCTAGATCATCATAACATACTTATCATTTGTGTATATAAAAAATGTATCCTTTTTGGTGTGGTGTCTAGACCCCATATTTTTTTTTAGGTGAGTATTCAAATTTAAAAGTCTAGAGGGGTGGAACTATCGTAATAGACAAGATTCATTTCAGATACATTAATTTAATTATTAATTTCTTTGGATTTTATTTCATATATTATATTTATTCACTCCTCCCTACGAGACCCTCTAGAACACATATAAGCGATGTGCGCGGTACAAAGTTCATGTTGCAAAACTCTTTATTTATTTTTTTTTTAGCGCACCCATAATACGAATGAGAGTGCAATGACTCTGTTTGATCTAGAACATAATGTAAAAAAATTCCTTTAATATCTGGAATCGTAGAAGTAAATGAAAATTAGTTTCTTATCATTCAATGAGCATCTTGGATTTCATAGAAATTAGGGGCAATATAATCCTTACGTAAAGGCCATCCTATCCAACTTTCGGGCATCAAAATACGTTTCAGGCGTGGATGATTATCATAAGAGATTCCCAACATATCATAAGATTCCCGTTCTTGAAAATCAGCGCTTTTCCAAATCCAGAAAA